ACACATGAAACCGTCTCATTAAGCAACTCTTGAAGGAGAGAAAAGGCCCGGGGGCCACCGATGCTCAGGTCAAGAGATTGTATGCTCCGCGCTAGCCACCGGGGGGCCCGTTGAAGTTATCCAGAAAAAAAAAAGAACCAACCGCGCTAAAAAGGAAGGTGACCCGGCCAAGAATAGAATGAAATACGATAACGCTAACCAAATGCCTTTTGAAGGGGACTTTTTGGGGGATTATCTTGTTATGGCCCTGACATAGGAACCAGTAGCGCAAAAGCGCAAGTTGTGCTAGGGTTTAGGGGGGAAGAATGCACTTGAAGCTAGTAACTTAGGACATTTCGTGCGGTGCGTTGGTGATTTCTCGTGAGAAGATCGATTAATAAATAACCTAGTACGTTGGTTGTCAGTACTTCAAGAGTTTTTCGCACTGTTTTGGTGTGTGACCACTGAAACGTATGTACTTGAGAGCCCCTTCGTATGGAGGCAGTTGTTTTAGTTGAGTTTAGGACTTTATGGTTTTAGTACTTAGTAGTTTCGCTGTTGGATAGGTCATTACACTTATTTACGTTGGTAGGTATGAACTTAGGATATTTTATGTCAGTCTTAATTGTTATGGGTTATGTACTRTATGATTTCAGATGGGTTATGTACTATTATAGTAATTATTTGGATATACATGAATTAATTAAATGTGGACAATAATAGTTAATGCAAAGTGTACATAGCAATGAATTAGAGTTAGAGTTAGAAGAGTCCCCATAATATGGGGGGAGGGGGGGTATACGAAGTCGTTTCTGTAGTTGAGGAAGACAACGATGGCTTTTCAAGCCATAGGGCTTGGATAGAGACCAGGCAGAAATTATGACATATTTTATGCTATTTTTGGGGTTGTGTTTTGTTTTAGGGGGATTAGCAGTTGCATCCAATCCGTCTCCTTACTATGGAGTTGTAGGTCTAGTGTTGTCTTCCGTTGTTGGTTGTGGGTGGTTAATAAGCCTGGGGCTTTCTTTTGTGTCATTAGTGTTGTTTATGGTTTACTTAGGAGGGATGTTGGTGGTTTTTGTCTATTCAGTGTCTTTAGCAGCGGATCCATTTCCGGAAACTTGAGGGGATTGACGGGTTATGGGATATGGATTTGGTTTTGTGTTAGTTCTAGTCCTGGGGGTGGTAGTGGGGGGTCCTGCTATGGAGTGGAAGTTTGGGGTGGGGACTGTTGATGGGGTGGAGATGTTTTTTGTTCGTATGGATTTTGGCGGGGCGGCGCTTTTTTATTCTTGGGGGGCAGGATTGTTTTTAGTTGCGGGGTGGGGGCTGCTGTTGACACTGTTTGTTGTTTTAGAGCTTGTGCGGGGTTTATCTCGTGGGGCTATTCGGGCGGTTTAAAGCGGCCGGGGGGGGCCAGAAAATAGTTTAATGGAAAACGCCAGCTTTGGGAGTTGGAGATAGAGGTTTGAGTCCTTTTTTTCTGATGGTTGAGGAGAACTCTAAGAAGGGGTGTAGTCTTCATTCTTTGGCTTACAAGGCCAATGTTTTTATAAACTATTAGAGTATTATTAGTAATTGAGTATTTTGTTTTCTAGAGCGCTTGTGAGGGGGAAAAGGATTAGGAGGATTGTGAAGTAGGTTAGGGATGCGATTTGACCAATGATGATGAACGGGTGTTCTACCGGTTGGCTACCAACTCAGGTTAGGATGAAGAGGTTTGCTACGAGGATCCAGAATAGAAGTTGTGAGAGGGGTCGGAACGTTATTGTGCGTTGTTTTGATTTGTGGAGAAAGGGGGCTAAGAATAAGACTAGGACGGAGGCAGCTAGGGCTAGGACACCTCCTAGTTTGTTCGGGATTGATCGTAGAATGGCATATGCGAATAAAAAGTATCATTCTGGCTTAATGTGAGGAGGTGTAACTAATGGGTTGGCTGGGGTGAAGTTTTCTGGGTCTCCTAGGAGGTTAGGGGAGAATATGGCTAGAGTTAGTAGGGGGGTGATTATTAATAGGAAGCCTAGGATATCTTTTGTGGAGAAGTATGGATGGAATGGGATTTTGTCACAGTCTGATGTAATGCCTAGGGGGTTGTTAGAGCCAGTCTCGTGGAGGAAGGTTAAGTGAATGAATGTAAGACCAGCGATTATGAAGGGAAGGAGGAAGTGAAGGGCGAAGAATCGGGTTAATGTTGGGTTGTCTACGGAGAACCCTCCTCATGCTCATTCTACCAAGGTTTGTCCGATGTAGGGAATGGCTGAGAATAGGTTGGTAATTACTGTGGCTCCTCAGAATGATATTTGTCCTCATGGTAGGACATAGCCTACGAAAGCTGTTGCTATTAGGGTGAGTAGGAGGATTACTCCTGTGTTTCAGGTTTCTTTATATAAGTAGGAACCATAGTAGAATCCTCGTCCGATGTGTAGATAGATGCAGATGAAGAAGAATGAGGCGCCATTTGCGTGGAGATTCCGGATTAGTCATCCGTATTGAACGTTTCGGCAAGTGTGAGCGACTGATGTGAAGGCTAAGGTGGTGTCTGCGGTGTAGTGCATGGCTAGCAGAAGGCCTGTTAGGATTTGTGTTATTAAGCATAGGCCTAGGAGGGATCCGAAATTTCATCAGGTTGAGATGTTGGATGGAGCGGGGAGGTCGATTAGCATGTCGTTAACTATTTTAAGTAGGGGGTGGGATTTGCGTAGATTTGGGGCCATTGGTGCTTGGTCTATGTTGATAGGAGAATGATTAGGATTGATAGGGCGAATGAGCCAAGGTATGTTTTGATTAAGCCTGAGTGTATGGTGGTGGAGGTTTTGGATGCTGCTAGTTGCAGGTCGGCTAGGCCCTCGGGTCCTATTTTTTTATACCAAGATAGGTCGACTAGGTGGGATGCGATTTTTTGTCCGTTGTTTAGTAAGGTTTTTGATAGGAGCCGGTGGGTTAGAGGGTTGAAGTATCCTAGCGAGGAGGAGAAGTTTAGGTATGTGTTTTGTTTTGGTTGGGTTAGGGTTAGGTTTGCATTTGATAGTTCCAGGGCTAGAATGATTCCCATTATTGTGACAATTAGGGCTGCAGTTTTTGTAATTGTTGGTATAGTTATTGGTGGGGTTTTGCAGGGGACTAGGTAGGATGTAATGATCAATCCGGCTAGGATGCTGCCAAAGGCGAGGCGTGTAATTGGGGACGTGATTGTGGTGTCGTTTTCATTCATGGGTGTGAGTGTTGTGATTCGTGTGAAGTTGGTTTGGACTAGGATGGCTATGCGAGTACTGTAGGTTGCGGTGAATGAGGTGGCTAGGAGGGTTAGTAGTAGGGCTCAAGAGTTCAGGTATGAGGTGTTTAGGTTTTCGATGATTAAGTCTTTTGAATAGAATCCCGCTAGGAATGGAGTTCCTATTAGAGCGAGGTTGCCGATGGTTAGGCAAGAAGTTGTTATTGGAAGTGTTTTTTGTAATCCTCCTATTTTTCGGATGTCCTGTTCTCCGTTGAGACTGTGAATGATTGAACCAGAGCATAGGAATAGTATGGCTTTAAAGAAAGCGTGAGTTGAGATGTGTAGGAAGGCGAGTTGGGGGAGGTTTAATCCAATAGTGACTATTATTAGTCCTAGTTGGCTTGATGTGGAGAAGGCAATGATTTTTTTAATGTCGTTTTGGGTTAGTGCGCAAATGGCAGCAAATAGTGTTGTTAGGGCTCCTAGGCATAGGCAGATGGTTAGGGCTGTTTGGTTGTTTGATAGGAGGGGGTGAGTGCGGATTAGTAGGAAAATTCCGGCTACTACTATAGTGCTGGAGTGAAGTAGGGCGGAGACTGGAGTGGGGCCTTCTATTGCAGCTGGTAATCACGGGTGAAGGCCGAATTGAGCAGATTTTCCTGTGGCGGCAAGAATAAGGCCTAGCAGTGGGAGGGTTGGGGTGTGGGAGGGGGATAGTTGGTGGAGTTCTCAGGTGTTTGTGTGGGAGGCCAATCATGCTATGCTAAGGATTAGTCCGATGTCTCCGATTCGGTTGTATAGTACTGCTTGCAAGGCGGCAGTGTTGGCCTCTGCTCGTCCATACCATCAGCTGATTAGAAGGAAAGATATAATGCCTACGCCTTCTCAGCCAATGAACAGTAAGAATATGTTGTTGGCGATGGTTAGGGTGAGTATGGCAATTAGGAATGTGAGGAGGTACGAGAAGAATTTTGTGATGTGGGGGTCTGATGCTATGTATCATGAGGCAAATTGTAGGATTGATCATGTTACAAATAGTGCGATGGGTAGGAATATTATAGAGTACTGGTCTATTTTTAGGCTTAGTGGGATTTTAAAGTTTATGATGAATTTTCATTCTCAGCTGGTAATGATATTGTCTGTGCCCGAGTAGATGAATAGAGTTATTGGGATTAGGCTGGTAAAGAATGCAGTTTTTACGGCGTGTGTAATAGTGTAGGGGGAGTTTTTTAGGGAATTTGATATGAATGGGAGTAGGGTGGGTATTAGGACGGTTAGTATCGTGAGAAGTATGAGGGTGTTGAGTAGTAGTGCAGGCTCGGTTATTTTTACTTTTACTTGGATTTGCACCAAGATGGGTGGCTCCTAAGACCAGTGGATTAGCTGTTATCCTTTAAAAGTTTTAAGGGGACTGAGGTTTTAGACTCAGATGCGAGAGTTAGCAGTTCTTGTTGGTTTAAACCTCCCCTCGGCAGGTAAGAAGGGTTTAACTTCTATTTTTAGGATCACAGGCTAATGTTTTGATTAAACTATACTTGCATGAGGGGAGGGTGTCTGGAGATTAAATTGGGTTTTAGGATTAGGAGGAGTAGTGGGATGATGTGGAGGGTTATTAGTAAGTGTTCTCGTGAAGTTGAGTTTTGCATGTGTGAGATATGAGTTGGTAGTGGGCCTCGTTGGGTTGTGGTGAATATGAATAGGGTGTACGAAGCTGTTAGGAAGGTTGCGGCTCCGGTTAGGAGGATAGTGAGGGGGGATCAGTTGAATAGGGTAATTATGATGGTTAGTTCGGCTATTAGGTTGGTTGTAGGGGGCAGGGCTATGTTTGTAAGGTTGGCTAGTAACCACCATGTTGCTATGAGTGGGAGAAGAGGCTGGAGGCCTCGGGCAAGAAGTAGGATGCGGCTGTGGGTTCGCTCATAATTTGTGTTGGCTAGACAGAATAGTATTGAGGAAGTGAGACCATGGGAGATTATTAGTATTATTGCTCCTGAGAATGACCAGTGGGTTTGGATTATGCTTGCGGCGATAACTAGTCCTATGTGGCTGACAGAGGAGTAGGCGATAAGTGATTTTAGGTCTGTTTGTCGTAAGCAGATGGAGCTGGTTATTAGGGCCCCTCATAGGGCTAGTGTTAGGAATGGGTAGCATAGGGTGTTTGGGATGGGGCCTGTTAGTAGAGTGACTCGTATGATACCGTACCCGCCGAGTTTAAGAAGTAGGGCGGCAAGTAGCATGGAGCCTGCAATGGGAGCTTCTACATGGGCTTTTGGTAGTCATAAGTGGAGGCCGTATAGGGGGGCTTTTACTATAAATGCTGTTAGGAGGGCTAAGTTTGATAGTAGGTTCGTTCATGAGTTGGAGGTTGGGATGGGGGGGTGAAGTTCAAGGATTGTGAGGTGAAGTGTCCCGATTTGCGCTTGGAGGTGTAGGATTGCCACTAATAGGGGGAGGGAGCTAATTAGGGTGTAGAATAGGAGGTAGATGCCAGCACTTAGGCGCTCTGGTTGGTTTCCCCAGCGTGTGATGAGGATTAGGGTGGGGATTAGTGTGGCTTCGAATGAGATATAGAATAGGGTTAGTTCTGTGGTTGAGAAGGCTAGGATGATGAATGGTTGGATTATGACGAGTGATGTGATGAAGATCCGTTTTCGGGCGAGGGGTTCATGTTGCAGGTGGTTTTGGCTGGCTAGGATTATTAGTGGGAGGAGCCAGCATGACAGGACTATTAATGGGGCAGAGGTTTGATCGATTCCAGTTCATTGGGTGAGGTTTTTGTAGGGGTAGTATGAGGGTAGGATTCACTGGAGACTTAGGGTAGCAATTGCGAAGCTGTATGTAGTGGTGTTGATTCATAGGAGTTTTTGTGGGGATAGAAGGGCTATGGGGAGGAGTATAATTGTTGGCAGGATGATTTTTAGCATTGTAGGAGGTTTAGGTTGTGTAGGTGGTCGGAGCCGTGGGTTCGTGTGGAGGCAACAAGTATTGCTAGGCCTGTGCCTGCTTCGCAGGCTGAGAATGCAAGTATCAGGATTGGCAGGAGGGTAGAGGATGTTATTAGGTTTTCGGCTGGTCATGTGGATAACGCGATGTACATGGATAGTATTATGCTCTCTAGGCAGAGAAGTGCAGAGACTAGATGGGTTCGGTGGAATGCTAGTCCTAGTATACTTAGAGTGAATGCTGAGTAGAAGCTTAGGTGCATTAGTGACATTAAGAAGGTCATAGGGTTAAGCTATGATTTGCTGAGTCGAAATCAGCTGTCTTAGGTTAGACTAACTTTCTTTTCTTTTTATTCTGCTCATTCTAGCCCCCCTTGGGTTCATTCATAGATTAGTCCTAGGGTAAGTAAGAGGGTGATGGCAAAGGTTCAGGTTAAGGTAGTGGTGGGAGATTGGAGTTGTATTGCTCAAGGGAGGGGGAGGAGAAGGGCGATTTCAAGGTCGAACAGGAGAAATAGAATGGCTACTCAGGAAGAATCGGACTGAGAAGGGGAGTCGAGCGGAGCCTAGTGGGTCAAATCCACATTCGTATGGTGATAATTTTTCTGAATCTGGCGTGATTTGAGCAAGTCAGAAGTTTAATGTGATTAGGATAGTGGTGAGTGTCAATGATAGGGCAAGTATGAATGTAATTATGTTAATTGCTCTTCTCTGGGGTTGAACCAGATTTTAGAGATTGGAAGTCAATTGTAATAGATATACTAGAAGAGCAGGATCCTCATCAATAGATAGTTATGTAGAGGAATAATCAGATGACATCTACGAAGTGTCAGTATCATGCTGCTGCTTCAAAGCCAAAGTGGTGGTTGGATGTGAAGTGGAATTTGATTAGGCGTAAGAGGCAGACGAGTAGGAAGGAGGATCCGATGATTACGTGTAGTCCGTGGAATCCCGTGGCGACGAAGAATGTGGAGCCGTATACGCCGTCGGCGATTGAGAATGGGGCTTCGTGATACTCTATTGCTTGTAGCGCTGTAAAGTATAGTCCCAGGAAGACTGTTAGGGTTAGAGCTTGGGTTGCTTGTTTTTGGTGCCCTTCTGTGATGCTATGGTGGGCTCATGTTACGGTGACGCCAGAGGCTAATAGAATGGTTGTGTTTAGGAGGGGTACGTCTATGGGGTTTAGAGGCTGGATGCCTGTGGGGGGTCACTGTCCTCCTAGTTCTGGGGTGGGGGCTAGGCTTGAGTGGAAGAATGCTCAGAAGAAGCCTAGGAAGAAGAAGGCTTCGGATGCGATGAACAAGATTATCCCGTATCGAAGTCCTTTTTGGACTGTTGGAGTGTGGTGGCCTTGGAATGTCCCCTCTCGTACGATGTCTCGTCATCATTGGAGTATTACTAGAAGGGTGGATAGAAGGCCTAGGGAAAGAAGGCTTGAGGAGTTGTGGTGAAACCATATGATGAGCCCTGAGGTGGTGAGTAGGGCAGCGGCTGCTCCAAAGAGGGGTCATGGGCTTGGGTCTACTATGTGGTAGGAGTGTGCTTGGTGGGCCATTAGATATTTTCTTGTAAATAGAGGCTTAGTAGCAGTACGAATACGTAGGCTTGGATTATGGCTACGGCTACTTCTAGGATGGTTAGAAGAAGTAGTACGCAGGCAGTTAGGAGGGAGATAGCAGGCATGATGGAAAATAGAACTGCAGTGGCTGTTGAAATGAGTTGGATTAGTAAGTGCCCTGCTGTTAGGTTGGCTGTGAGTCGTACTCCTAAAGCTAGGGGGCGAATAAGAAGGCTGGTAGTTTCGATTATGATTAGGGCTGGGATTAGTGGTGTAGGGGTTCCTTCGGGCAGGAGGTGGCCTAGGGAGGCGGATGGTTGGTTTCGGAGGCCTGTGAGGAGGGTGGCTAGTCATAGAGGGAAGGCTAGTGCTAGGTTTATGGATAGTTGTGTGGTAGGGGTGAATGTGTATGGGAGTAGTCCTAGTAGGTTAATTGAAAGAAGGAAGATTATTAGTGATGAGAGGATGAGAGCTCACTTGTGGCCTTTTTTATTCAGTGGGATTATTAGTTGTTTTGTGATTATGTAGATAAATCATGATTGCAGGGTAGATACTCGGTTGGTAACCCATCGGTTGCGGGGGGAGGGGAATAGTAGAGTTGGGAATAGTAGTGAGATGAGAATTAATGGGATACCTAGTAGATACGGGCTTATAAATTGGTCGAAGAAGCTTAGGTTCATGGTCAGGGTCATGATAGGGTTTTTGTGTTGTTTATTGAGGCTTTTTCTGAAGGGGTGTTGGTAGGCGTGAATGATAGGAGTTTAGGTTGAATGATTAGTGAGAAAGTTAATCATGATAGGATTATAATAAATAGTCATGGGTTTGGGTTTAGTTGGGGCATATCATTAGGGAGGCTTGGCAGTCCTCTTTCTCTAGCTTAAAAGGCTAGTGCTGTTGCATAGCTTCCTAATGGTTAGGATGATAGGAGGGATGATCAGCTCTCGAAGTGTGGAAGGGGAGTTGACTCTACTACGATTGGCATATAGCTATGGTTGGCCCCACAGATTTCTGAGCATTGACCATAGAAAATGCCTGGTCGTGTGGCGATAAATGATGTTTGGTTAAGCCGCCCTGGGATAGCGTCGGTTTTTACTCCTAAGGTTGGGACTGCTCAGGAGTGTAGTACGTCGCTAGCAGTGACAATGATGCGGATTGGTGACTCTATTGGGATAACAACTCGGTGGTCTACTTCTAGTAGGCGGAAGTGTCCTAGCGGAAGCTCTGTTGTTGGGATTATGTATGAGTCAAATGTTAGGTCTTTGAAGTCTGTGTATTCGTAGGATCAGTATCATTGGTGCCCGATGGCTTTTAATGTGAGGTCTGGTTCATCGATTTCATCTATTATGTATAAGATTTGTAGAGATGGGAGAGCTAGTAGGATGAGGACGATAGCTGGCAGGATTGTTCAGATCAGTTCTACTTCTTGGGCATCTACGGTGTTTGAAGAGAGTTTTTCTATTAGTATAAGGGTCAGCAAGTATAATACTAGGCTGCAGATTGCTAGTGCGACTATAAGAGCATGGTCGTGGAATTCAACGAGTTCTTCTATAATTGGGGATGAGGCGTCTTGGAATCCTAATTGGGAGTGGTTGGCCATATGTAAGATGTACAGGGTTTTCATCTGTGATTTAGCCTTGACAAGGCTATGTAATGGTTTTACTAACATCTTATAAGAAAGAAGCATAGGTGGTTTAATGCGGCTGGCTTGAAACCAGTGTATGAGGGTTCGATTCCTTCCTTTCTTGAACTTGGACAAAGGCAGGTTCTTCGAAGGTGTGGTATGGAGGGGGGCAGCCATGGATTCATTCAATGTTGGTGGCTGTTAGTTCTGGTTGAAGGACTTTTCGTTTTGAAGCTAGGGCTTCTCAGATAATGAATATTAGCATGATTACAGCTGTCATTGAGATGAGTGAACCGATAGAGGATAAAGTGTTTCATAGGGTATAGGCATCTGGGTAGTCTGAGTATCGTCGGGGCATGCCAGCTAAGCCCAGGAAGTGCTGTGGGAAGAAGGTTAGATTTACACCTGTGAATATTACTCCAAAATGGGCCTTGGCTCAAGTGGGATGTAGTGTGAATCCTGTGAATAGGGGGAATCAGTGGGTAAATCCAGCTAGAATTGCAAATACGGCACCTATGGAGAGCACATAATGGAAGTGAGCTACTACGTAGTATGTGTCGTGTAGTGCAATGTCCAGAGAAGAGTTTGCTAAGACTACTCCAGTAAGCCCTCCTACTGTGAACAGGAAAATGAATCCTAGAGCTCATAGTATTGGCGGGTCCCATTTGATTGTTCCGCCGTGTAGCGTGGCCAGTCAGCTAAAAACTTTGATTCCAGTTGGGATGGCAATAATTATTGTAGCGGATGTGAAGTATGCTCGTGTGTCTACGTCTATGCCTACAGTGAACATGTGGTGAGCTCATACGATAAAGCCTAGGAATCCGATGGATAATATGGCCCATACTATGCCTATGTAGCCGAATGGTTCTTTTTTACCTGCGTAGTAGGCTACTACGTGGGAGATAATTCCGAATCCTGGGAGGATTAGAATGTACACTTCAGGGTGGCCGAAGAATCAGAATAAGTGCTGATAGAGGATGGGGTCTCCTCCTCCAGCGGGGTCGAAAAATGTGGTGTTTAGGTTTCGGTCTGTGAGTAGCATGGTAATTCCGGCAGCAAGTACTGGGAGTGAAAGAAGGAGTAGGACGGCAGTAATGAGGACGGATCAAACAAATAGGGGGGTTTGGTATTGAGATAGGGCGGGTGGTTTTATATTGATTGCGGTGGTAATGAAGTTAATTGCTCCTAGGATTGATGAGATGCCTGATAGGTGTAAGGAGAAGATGGCTAGGTCTACTGATGCTCCTGCGTGGGCTAAGTTGCCGGCCAGAGGGGGGTATACAGTTCATCCCGTGCCTGCGCCTGCTTCGACGGTAGAGGAAGCAAGGAGTAAGAGGAACGATGGTGGTAGGAGTCAGAAGCTTATGTTATTTATACGTGGGAATGCTATGTCGGGGGCTCCAATTATGAGTGGGACTAATCAGTTTCCAAAGCCTCCGATTATAATTGGTATAACTATGAAGAAGATTATTACGAAGGCATGGGCAGTGACGATCACATTATAAATTTGGTCGTCCCCTAGGAGGGTGCCTGGCTGGCCGAGTTCTGCTCGGATTAGTAGGCTTAGAGAGGTTCCAACTATTCCAGCCCATGCTCCGAAGATTAGGTACAGGGTGCCAATGTCTTTGTGATTAGTTGAAAATAATCATCGGTTGATGAAAGTCACAGGTAAGAYGGCTGAGTGTTRTAGGCGTTAGGCTGTAGTCCTTTTTACAGAGGTTTGATTCCTCTTCTTATCGGCCCTRTAGTGAAGTTCACGGTGAGTTGCAAACTCATTAATGTGCATTGAGTGTGCACTGGGGTCTGAGTAGATTGAAGCTCGCTGGTTTGGGTGCCTAGCTGTTAACTAGGAGTATGTGGGATCGAGGCCCATCAATCTAGGTCAAGGCTCTGGCTTAATTAAAGTGCCTGAGTTGCATTCAGGAGATGCAGGTTAGTGGCCTGCGAGTCTTACCAGAAACTAAGAGGGTCTAACTCTTGTTTAAGGCTTTGAAGGCCTTCGGTTTGTGGATTATCCTAAGTTTCTTAGATGAAGGCGAGGACTATTGGGGATAGTGGGAGTAAGAGGGTAGACAGGGAGGAGAGTGAAGCGATTAGGGTGCTTGTGGGTTTGTTAGTGTGCCATTGTTTTATATGGTTTGTGGGGTTTGGTGGAAGGGTGATTGTTGAGTAGTAGGCCAGTCGGAGGTAGAAGAATAAGCCTAGTAGGGATAGGATAGCGATAATTGTAGCGGAGGTGGCTATTTCTTGCTTGGAGAGTTCTTGGATAATAAGTCATTTGGGTAGGAATCCTGTTAATGGGGGTAGTCCTGCTAATGAGAGTAGTATTATTATTAATGTAGTGTTAAGTACGGGAGTTTTTGTTCAGGAGGTTATTATTGTTGAGAGTTTTAGGGATTTTGTGGTATTTAAAGTTAGGAAGATGGCACTGGTTATGATGCAATAGAGGTAGAAGGTTATTAGTGTTAGTTTTGGGCTATAGATGAGGATGATGGTTATTCACCCTAAGTGGGAGATCGACGAAAAGGCCAGGATTTTTCGAGTTTGTGTTTGATTTAGTCCTATTCACCCCCCTAAAGCGGCTGAGGCAAGTGCTATGGTAGTGAGTAGGGTTGGGTTTAGGGAATGGGATGTAAGGAAAAGAATGGTCATTGGGGGGAATTTTATTACTGTTGATAAGAGTGTGGCTGTTATTAGGGGGGAGCCTTGCAGGACTTCGGGGAATCAGAAGTGGAAGGGCACTAAGCCAAGTTTTATTGCAATTGCTGTGGTCAGTAGCAGGGATGGTGCGGGGTGGTTTAGTTGAGTGATGTCTCATTGTCCTGTGTGCCAGGCATTGACTATGCTTGAGAATAGTAGTAGGGTGGAGGCAGCAGCTTGGACGAGGAAGTATTTGATCGCTGCTTCGATGGCTCGAGGGTGGTGGGACTTTGAAATGAGCGGAATGATGGCTAAGGTGTTGATTTCAAGTCCGGCCCAGGCTGATACTCAATGGTTGCTTGAAATGGTGATGGTTGTTCCTAGTATAAGGCTCAGGGAGAATGTTAGTTTAGCGTAAGGGTTCATTAATAAGGGAAGGGGTTGAACCATCGTTTTCGGGGTATGGGCCCGATAGCTTATTTAGCTGACCTTATTAGGAAATAATATAAGGGAAGTATGAAGAGTTTTGATCTCTTTTGTGTGGGTTCAACTCCCACTTTTCTAATGCAGTGTTAGGAAATGAGAGGGTTGGTGTACCTCTATGTTCACTTTATCATAGTGACCCTTTAACATTCAGGCACATTTCCTTAGGTAAGGAGGTAGGCCTGCGTAGCAGATTGGTATGCTAGTATGTCAAAGGCATAGTGCCAAGGTAAGCGGTAAAAAATTTTTTCATAGGAGGTGTATGAGTTGGTCGTAACGGAATCGAGGATAGGAGGCGCGGATTCATAGGAATCCTGAAGAGAGGAGGAGGGTTTTTGTAGCCAAGACGACGGAGAACAGTTCGGTGGAGAGGTTTAATATGCTTGGGTTGAAGAATAGGATGGAGGTTAGGGCGTTTATTAGTATGATGTTGGCGTACTCAGCGAGGAAAAATAGTGCGAAGGGGCCGGCGGCGTATTCTACATTAAATCCTGATACTAGTTCTGATTCCCCTTCTGTAAGGTCGAATGGGGCTCGGTTTGTTTCGGCAAGGGTGGAAATGTATCATATTATAGCTAGGGGTCAGGAGGAGAAGATTAAGTATAAGGGTTCTTGAGTGGTAGCTAGGGTGTTAAGGGTGTAATTTCCGGTTAGGACAATAACTGAGAGGAGAATGATGGCGAGGGTTACTTCATAGGAGATGGTTTGAGCTACTGCTCGGAGGGCTCCAATTAGGGCATACTTAGAGTTTGAGGCTCAGCCTGATCATAAAATTGAGTACACTGCTAGGCTAGATATTGCAAGGAGAAACAAGAGGCCCAGGTTGAGGTCGGCGAGAGAGAATGGGAGAGGTAGTGGAATTCAGATTGTTATTGCTAGTAAAAGGGCGAGCATTGGGGTTGCAATAAATAGAAGGGGGGAAGATGTTGACGGGCGAATTGGCTCCTTAATAAATAGTTTAACTCCGTCTGCTATTGGCTGGAGCAGTCCGAATGGGCCGACGATGTTAGGTCCTTTGCGGGCTTGCATGTAGCTCAATACTTTTCGCTCAACTAGGGTTAGGAAAGCAACTGCAATTAAGATGGGGATGATGTAGGAGAGGGCTATAGTGAGATATGTCACGGTCTGGGGCCAGATCATTTGTGGGAAAAGCTAGGGAGAGGATTTGAACCTCTGGGTAAAGGGCTTAAGCCTTCTGCATTTGCCGAGCTCTGCCACGCTAGCAATCCTTTTCTAGGATAGGATGAGGGAGCTCCTTTTGTAATTTAGTTGCGCTCATTACTTAAAGAGAGGGCATGCTTGTTGTATTGGCCCTACTTTTCCGGTCCTTTCGTACTAGGAAAAGTCAGTCATAGATAGAAACCGACCTGGATTGCTCCGGTCTGAACTCAGATCACGTAGGACTGTTAATCGTTGAACAAACGAACCCTTAATAGCGGCTGCACCATTAGGATGTCCTGATCCAACATCGAGGTCGTAATCCCCCTCGTCGATAGGAGCTCTCGGAGGAGATTGCGCTGTTATCCCTGGGGTAGCTTGGTTCATTGGTCAGATGGATACTGGGTCTGGTTACTATTAGTACTTTGAGTGGTGGCACTTAGTAAAGATTTGTGGTCTTGTGTTTGGAGGTTTTGTTGTTCTCCAAGGTCGCCCCAACCAAAAAATGTTAGTCAGGGCTCTCTGGGTAATGGGCCTGCTAGGTTTTGTATTAGGGAGGTGACTAGTGATTCTTAAGTTCCACAGGGTCTTCTCGTCTTATGCGACTATCCCCGCTTTTGCACGGGGAGATCAATTTCACTGATTATCTACAAGAGACAGTTGAGATCTCGTTTAGCCATTCATACAGGTCTCGATTTATGAGACAATTGATTGCGCTACCTTCGCACGGTTAGGATACCGCGGCCGTTAAACATTGTCGTCACTGGGCAGGCATCACCTTCAATACTTGTATGGCTGAAGGCTATGTTTTTGGTAAACAGTCGGGCCTCGGGCTTGCCTAGTTCCTTTTGTAGATTTTAATCTTTCTGGTTAGCGCTCCTGGGTGGGGGCAACAGGTACAGGAATACACGTTCTTGTTGGGGTTTAGGTATCTTGATCTGTTAATAATGTGTGATGTAAGTTTGCGCATAGAGGAGGAAGTACCTCCAAGTTACTTATTTTAGCATTGATTCTCCTATTGGGATAGGTTGGCCTGTTGGGGGTAAGGGAGTTGTGTTGTTAGGATATTTTTATTATGGGAGCTTTGACGCACTCTCTACTGGTGGCTGCTTAAAGGCCCACAGGTTGAACAAGTTAGTAGTTTATCCGCTAGAGGAGGTTGTATTCTTTTTTAAAGGAGCTGTACCTCCTTTAAATTGCTCTTGGCTGCTGCGGCTGGGTAGGTAGTTGACCTTTAGGAGCGAGCCAAGGGTGAACTAAAATTCATTTCACAGGCAACCAGCTATCACCTAGCTCGGTTGGCTTTTCACCTCTACTGACAAGTCTTCCCACTCTTTTGCAACAGAGACGGGTTCGCTCAGGATAGCTGCTTGTAAGTAGCTCGCTTAGGTTTCGGGAGGGCAAGCTTAAATTCGTTTTGCTTGGTTGTTCTTGCTAAATCATGATGCAAAAGGTACAAGAGTTAATCTTTGCTGTTTGTAGCTTGGAATTTCACTATTATTTCACCTTTCCCTTACGGTACGATCTTGCTATAGCGCCAAATAGTTCTTTTCTATCGCCTATACTAAGTTGCTGTAATGTTTTAGTTTTAAGCTTGTAGTTAGTTTTTGATGCTTGATTGGGTGTGGTATGTTGGGCTGGGGGTGGCTTCAAGGCAATCTGTGTAGTTGCAGATATCTCTCAGGTGTAAGCTGAGCGCTTTGGTGTTATAGCTATGCCTTGGTGTGCTAAGTGCACCTTCCGGTACACTTACCTTGTTACGACTTACCTCATCTTTGGCTAGAAATTAGTGTTAATTACTTGTGCGAGTAGCTTGCGAGGAGGGTGACGGGCGGTATGTACGTGCCCCGGGGCCGGTTTAAAGATGGCACTATGATCCAACTTTACTGCTAAATCCGCCTTCTGGGGGCAGTTTCATGCCCTTTTTCGTAGTTTTCTAAGTTAGAAAATGTAGCCCATTTCTTCCGCCCTATTGGCTATACCTTGACCTGTCTTTTTAGCGTGGTTAGGGCTATTGCGTTCACTGTTGTTCTTTCAAGATAGGTGGACTGGCGACGGCGGTATGTAGGCTGAGCGTGCAAAGAGCGGCCGGGTGTAGCGTGGGTTATCGATTACAGAACAGGCTCCTCTAGGTGGGTTTGGGGCACCGCCAAGTCCTTAGAGTTTTAAGCGTTTGTGCTCGTAGTTCTCAGGCGGACACTTTGGTTGGGGAAGTGTCAGGATTTAGGGCTAAGCATAGTGGGGTATCTAATCCCAGTTTGTGTCTTAGCTTTCGTGACAGTAATTAAGTCGTGCTAGCTAGGATCTTCTTTTTGGGGTTCTTCTACACATCTTGTGCTTATGACAGCTCAGTTGTGTTTCAATCTTAGTTTAGAGGATATTGTCATGTCACTCTTTACGCCGTGCTGCCGTTGGTTTGGGTTTCTTGTATGACCGCGGTGGCTGGCACAAGATTAACCAGCCCTTAGGTTCGCCATAACTAAGTCAAGTTTACACTTATTGCTTAATGTTAATTACTGCTGAGTACCCGTGGGGGTGTGGCTGAGCAAGGTGTTTTGGGCTACAGTTGTAGTGTGCCTGATACCTGCTCCTTTTGTCTTGGTAAGGTGATTGAGGGCATTTACACTGGAGCGCGGATACTTGCATGTATATGTTTGGCGACAATCAACGGTAAGGTTAGGACTGAGTCTTTTGTCCCTGGACATTTTATTGGTGTCGTCTTAGCATCTTCAGTGCTATGCTTTGATTAAGCTACATGGAC